AATTATGACCCATCCCTTTAGCCAATTTAGCTCTTAACACAGGATCGTTCAAGTCAGGTTTTTTTGTTATTAGGATAGGTGAATTATTCTAGATCCATCCCCCGAAAGAACCGGACATGATAATTTTTCATCATCCAGCTCGAGCACGAATCAAATAGATCCATATAAAAAAATCGATATGTTATCCATATCCACACATATATGAATGATTCTATGTAAGAAAAAAGATTCCCTTTTTCACAGTTGCAACAACGATCCATTGCAAGGAATTAAGTTCTTACAGATAAATGCTCAATACCCAAGTAGGCTTACAAAATTGATCATGATCAAATGCTTTATGGGTCGTCTCAGATCTTGCAATTGGCCTTTATCCCCTAAATATCGAGACTTTTTACATACAAAGCAAAGGATTTACTTGTTACTAATATAGTCGAACCTCTGCTCTTCTTTAGATCCCTTGTTTCACTCCGATAGTATCATAAATCGAGTCAATGCAGAGGAAATGAATACATTTCTATACTATTTACTAAGTGAAATATATAAAACATAATCCATATTATGCCAATCACTTATTCTACTGGATCTTACGGAGCCTGTTCATATCATACACGACATGATCGGGTCTGATCATAGAAAAGATTCTCTTCGAACGAACCGGCCTATCTTCTGTATGGGGCTTACGCGGTGGTTGGAACAAAGACACATTTTTTTGTTGTGAATTCAAATGTGGCAGATAGATAAGGGCATATATCTGCAAGGCCCGATCAATAGTTCAAGTCACACACTCCCATAATCCATTTTATCTTCGTAAAATTAGCTTCAACTATAAATGTCAAAAAAATAATAAATTTTTGTCGAGTTGAAGAGAAATATCCCAATACATGTCTTATTCTTTTCAATAATCCATATTTGTAGCAATGAAATACTATTGTTCCTACCCCAAGTGGTAAATGATTGATTACAAATATCGATGGTATATATTTTTTATAAAGGACCAGAAATACCTTGCTTACGTATCATTGGGAAGTGCATTAACATAAATACGGCAGTAAGAAGGGGTAATACAAAAGTGTGTAAACTATAAAAACGAGTCAAAGTGGATTGTCCCACACTAGCACTTCCGCGTAATAACTCTACCAGGGGCGAGCCTATTACAGGAATAGCATCTGGTACGCCTGTTACAATTTTTACTGCCCAATAACCAATTTGGTCCCGAGGTAAGGAATAACCAGTTACACCAAAAGATGCGGTCAATACACCCAAAACCACACCTGTAACCCAAGTCAATTCGCGCGGTTTTTTAAAGCCACCGGTGAGATAAACACGAAATACGTGCAGGATCATCATTAGGACCATCATACTTGCCGACCAGCGATGAACTGATCGGATTAACCAACCAAAATTAGCTTCAGTCATTATATATTGAACAGAAGCAAAAGCCTCTGTAACGGTCGGGCGATAATAAAAAGTCATAGCAAACCCTGTAGCTACTTGTACTAAAAAACAAGTAAGCGTAATTCCTCCTAGACAATAAAATATGTTGACGTGAGGAGGAACATATTTACTAGTTATATCATCGGCAATTGCCTGAATCTCAAGACGTTCTTCGAACCAATCATAGATTTTATTGAGATAGGTAAATCAAGGAGACCCCCCCGGAGAACCGTATATGAAAATTTCATCTCGTACGGCTCAAACAGAAACACCCAAATACTAGTTCTAACGGATGTGTGCAATAGAAAGTTTGAAATTTCTTAATTCTATGATTCAACTTTTTCTGAAGATACGAAAGAATAAAAATCCGAAAGATCTTCTTTGTGGTTATAATGCCAAAAAATCAAGTCGGCTCATTCGTCGATATATTAATCGTTATAGGCCTCTTGAGTCTTCTATATTACCTATTTTCTTTGTTATTATTTATGTGTAATGCGGCTTTACTACTGTTTTCTTTATTATTGATAGGAATTCTCTTGTTAAGACCCTATGAATTCATTAAAACCTCAGATTCATACTAGAACCACGATGATTCAACAAAACCCTTTCAAACTAAGTCCCAAAATTCCCTGAGTAAGAACCATTGGATCATCACTTATTCAATGAATAGATATAATGACTAAAAATACAAAGAAATCTTTGTCCTTTGATCAAACTAAGCATAAGCGAAAGTTTGAAAGAATAAAAATCTTTATATTTATAACTTCTAACTCTTTGAAAAAAAAAAAAAGGAAGTCCGGCTACGAGGTCTGACTATTAAGTATGAATCATAGTTCTAATACTTTGTAATCTATTTCATGTATTACGTGCTCCAGATACTAGAATGAATATCCGACGAAGTAAAACCATCTCTATCAAGATGACAGACCCATTCTCTGTACTATCCATAGGATCAATTATACCAAGTCACACACTCATATTCCGGAAATACAGAAACAAAGAAATTCCACGATCAAACTACCAAAATAGAATGGGATAAAAATAAGAAACCTAAACGTTTCACTTTGTATTGAAGTATTGAATTGAAAAAGCTAGTTAATGGTTCTTGTGAATCTAATTCATTGAAATTCCATCCAGTAAAATGGAAGAATTATAAATCTCCAAAATAATAGATAGGAATATCGCAAATAGAGCCATTGCGAGACCCATCAAAGGAGTAGTTCCCCACCCGGGAGCTACTTTACCATATTCTGAATTCAATGGTTTCAATAAACTCCCTGCATTAGTTCGTTTTGGGCGGCCAGATCTAGAACTACCCTCGACGGTTTGTGTAGCCATAATATTTTATATTCAGTAAGATCTGTTGACTTTGTATACCATTCCGTTGTAAATAAATGATCTTATCATAGATCCATTGTGGTCTTAAAACTATATAATGTCTTAAAACTATATAATAATGGAAACAGCAACCCTAGTTGCCATCTTTTTATCTGGTTTACTTGTAAGTTTTACTGGGTACGCCTTATATACTGCTTTTGGGCAACCCTCTCAACAACTAAGAGATCCATTCGAGGAACACGGGGACTAGTTGAAGTAATGATCCTCCCAATATTGGGAGGATCATTACTGTCAATTGAGATAATGAAAAATCATTTCAACTTTTTAGTTGGAACTTTAGGCGGTTCTCGAAAAAAGATAGCGAAAAAAATTATTCCTAGAGTTGAGACTAAAAGGAATGTATAAACCAATGCTTCCATAGATTCGATCGTGGTTTACAATTATAGCTTCCATACCTGTTTATTTGGGATCGTCTCCCGGATAAATAAAGAACAAGAGTCAAAGAAAGGGCAGTGATTCAAATCAAGATTTATACGGTACCCTATATAAAATCACAAAAAAAAAAATAAAAACGAAAAGTAACAAGTAACAAAGCAATATTGTATCAGACTACTTGTCTTCTTGTAGTTGGATCTCCAATTTTTTGGAATGCTCCAAATTCTACTTGAGCATCTAAATCTGGATCAATACCAGCAAAAACATCTCTAAACAAAGTTCTAGCACCATGCCAAATGTGTCCAAAGAAAAAGAGCAAAGCAAACGAAGCATGTCCAAAAGTAAACCAACCCCTCGGACTGCTACGAAAAACACCATCGGATTTCAAAGTAGCACGATCTAATTCAAAAATTTCACCCAATTGAGCACGTCTAGCATATTTTTTCACAGTAGCAGGATCGCTATAACTGACTCCGTTGAGTTCGCCGCCATAGAACTCGACAGTTACACCTACTTGTTCGACACTATATTTTGACTCCGCCCTTCTAAAAGGAACATCGGCTCTAACAATACCGTCTCCGTCTACCAAAACAACCGGAAATGTTTCAAAAAAAGTAGGCATACGACGTACAAAAAGTTCGCGCCCCTCTTTATCTCTAAAGATAGGATGCCCTAACCACCCAACAGCTATTCCATCCCCGTTGTCCATTGAGCCCGCTCTGAATAACCCCCCTTTTGCCGGATTATTGCCGATGTAATCATAAAAAGCAAGTTTTTCAGGAATTTTAGACCAAGCTTCAGATAAACTTTGATTTTCAGCTAACCCAGCACCAATTCTTCGATATATTTCTTGTTGGAAGTACCCCTGATCCCATTGATAACGAGTGGGACCAAATAATTCAATCGGGGTAGTTGCTGAACCATACCACATAGTTCCAGCAACTACAAAAGCTGCAAAAAAGACAGCAGCAATACTACTAGAAAGGACGGTTTCAATATTTCCCATACGTAATCCTTTGTATAGGCGTTGAGGTGGACGGACACTAAGATGGAATAGACCCGCCAATATGCCCAAGGTACCTGCTGCAATATGATGAGAGGCTATTCCTCCCGGAACAAAAGGATCAAAACCCTCCACACCCCACGCTGGATTTACAGATTGTACCCTTCCGGTTAGTCCATAAGGATCGGATACCCATATTCCAGGACCATACAATCCTGTTACATGAAATGCACCAAAACCAAAGCAAGCCACCCCCGATAGAAATAAATGAATTCCAAAGATTTTAGGCAAATCCAAAGAGGGTTTTCCTGTACGTTCATCAGTAAATATTTCTAGGTCCCAATACACCCAATGCCAGATAGCTGCCAAAAAGCACAGGCCAGAAAATACAATATGTGCACCGGCCACACCTTCATAACTCCAAATACCCGGATTCGTTACAGTCCCCCCTGTGATACTCCAACCGCCCCATGAATTGGTTATTCCCAAACGAGTCATGAAGGGTATAACGAACATACCCTGTCTCCACATTGGATCAAGAACAGGATCAGAAGGATCAAAAACTGCTAATTCGTATAGAGCCATCGAACCGGCCCAACCAGCAACCAGAGCTGTATGCATTATATGGACAGCAATCAAACGACCGGGATCATTCAATACGACGGTATGAACACGATACCAAGGCAAACCCATGGAAATACCCCTTTATCAACGAAAAATAGACACAATGTAACTTTATTGCATTAGAAAAAACTATGCTGTAGACCCTCTGTTTAGTGGATTATCTTATGTAAAGGATTAATATTTGTTTAATTCTTTTCGTAATAATTACTTTTAGTAATAATGAAACTGTTTTGTTCGTAGGAACAAAAAGAAGCAGATCTATTCTACACCCGATAAGTACCAATATGCAATGGTAGGGGAGTTGATAATGTTTTATAGGAGTGAATGCCTATCTATATTTGTTCAGCATTCAAAGGACTTGTTTGTAAGAAATTTCCCTTATTCATTTTGTCTTCTTTTCTTTTTTTATGAACTTAGTCAATCTATGGATAAAATATGATAATAAAATTTGATAAAGGCCAATCTTATTAGAACAATAAACCCATTGTTACGCTTTCACATCAAAATTTAATAAAGGCCAATCTTATTAGGACAATAAAAATAAACTAAACCCATTGTTACGCTTTCACATCAAAGCGGGATACAGTACTTAACTTTTCTTTTATTTATAATGCCTATTGGTGTTCCGAGAGTACCTTTTCGAAGTCCCGGAGAGGAAGATGCATTGTGGATTGACGTATAGTGCGACTTGTCAGATATATTGGGTCATATGGTATTTCCCCGTTCTCTTCCCCGATCGAGATATCCTCCCTTTCGCCCAAGAAAGATTGATTGAATTATCAAAAATTTGGAGCGTGAAGTACAATTAGATCCATTTTTTCGGGAGGGTATACAGATTAATATTATCAATTAGAATAATTTATGGTTGGCTTGGTTAGGCCAATAAAATGAAGTATCCAGGCTCCGTTTAGAAAAAAACCAATTGGTAATAAATATATTTATGATTGCTAGGTTATATCATATTCTATTTCTTTATATATTTATAAATAAAATTTATAAATAGAAGTGATCTCAAACCGTTAATCAATCGAGTAATATGATGAATGCGGTGAATATTTGTTGTAAAACATGAAATAAATTGAAAAAAAGGAAGTCGTATCAAAAGGACGTGGTATTGGGGCTTTTGTCCTATATGTGCAAATCCAAATCGGGCGGATCTTTACTCGGAGTAGAGCATAAACCTAAAAAAATTGAAGAAGCCCGTTCAGGAACAAGAAAATTACATCGCGATTTAGATTGTATCTCGATGAAACAATACATCAATGAGAAGTTAGTTAGATAAGTTTAGTAATTTTTTTTATAGATAAAGAGGCCAAAACTCATCTTTCTTGAAAAATGGAAGAAAGGACTCTTTTTTATAATTTATAAGTTAAAGGCCTGCTATGAAAAAAAAGAAAGCGCTAGAATCTACATCTACACATTGATTCTTTTTTTTCGTGATTTTTGTTGAACCGTATGCATCAAAAGGTGCATGTACGGTTTATTTTATAAGGGATACAACTTTATCCCAATCAACCGACTTTATCGAGAAAGATTACTTTTTTTAGGACAGGGGGTTGATAGCGAGATCTCGAATCAACTTATTGGTCTTATGGTATATCTCAGTATAGAGGATGATACCAAAGATCTGTATTTGTTTATAAACTCTCCTGGTGGGTGGGTAATACCCGGAGTAGCTATTTATGATACTATGCAATTTGTGCGACCAGATATACAGACAATATGCATGGGGTTGGCCGCTTCAATGGGATCTTTTATTCTGGTCGGAGGAGAAATTACCAAACGTCTAGCATTCCCTCACGCTTGGCGCCAATGAGTTTTTTATTTGATTTGAGAGAAAAAAGAAGACTATGCCTTCGCGATATATGAAATATGAATATTAAGTAATAATAGCATGGCACTTCGAATTCGATATGAAAAGTTTTTTTAACCCTTAAATTATGTATCGAAAGAGTGGTATGAGATAAAAAAAAGTATTTCCGATTTTATCCGACCTATCGGGATTCAGCGTCACAAACCTTTTTGTTTTCACGCCGGAGGCTCTTAATCTTAACAATATTTATGTTATGAAAGAATATGAAAATAAAAAAAATATTGTTTTTTTATTTGAAAAAAAAAAAAAAAAGAAACTTTGGGATTGCTAAATAACAGACGAAATAAATATATAAAGCAACGGAGCCATCGTAGTATTTTTGAACTACTCCAAAAAGAAGGGTGGTTATTGGATCATTTATCAACCTGAGTCTGGTAGACTTTATAATTTATTTATTTTATATTTTTTCGATCGATGTAAGTAAGGTAAAAAAACGTGAATTCCATTATAGAGCCGTATGCAATGCGCAAAAGATGCCTGTACGGTTGTTCAATTATATCTTTTTTTTTATTCTTTATCTCTTCACCTTTCATCATGCGAGATAGAATAAACATTTATGATGTTATATCATCAGGGTAATGATCCATCAACCCGCAAGTTCTTTTTATGAGGCACAGACGGGAGAATTTATCTTGGAAGCGGAAGAACTACTGAAGCTGCGCGAAACCCTCACAAGGGTTTATGTACAAAGGACAGGCAAACCCTTATGGGTTGTATCCGAAGACATGGAAAGAGATGTTTTTATGTCAGCAACAGAAGCCCAAGCTCATGGAATTGTTGATCTTGTAGCGACTGAATAAAAAAGAAGAAATAACAAGAATTTCACACGAATTCGTGATTTGGGATTTTACCTTCTTACCGGATTTAATATTCTATTCATTAATCTATTAATATAGAAATAAAATAATCCACAACCATCCGGTTAAGATCGATCTAAACCAGCCCATATATGTATATATGTATACGATTCAACATGCCAACTATTAAACAACTTATTAGAAACACAAGACAGCCAATCAAAAATGTCACGAAATCCCCCGCTCTTGGGGGATGTCCTCAGCGACGAGGAACATGTACTAGGGTGTATGTGCGACTCGTTCAGATCATGGGCTAGGAAAAAAGAAAGAAAACAATTGATCCAGTATCAACGATCAGTACCAGCGAATCGGATAGAATGTAAGAACCCCATTCAATATCTAAAAAAAAAAAAAAAGATCTATCCTTATATTATGGTATCAAATGTATGGTTTCCATTGGTGCAAATCACCTCAATTTTAAATTTAAAATGAGAAAGAGTTCTCCATTGATAGCAAATGGTATCCATTAAGCAGGGGAAATCCTATTTAAAAAAGCAGTTATGCCTTACTCTTGCAAGAACGGACTAACAGGGTCAGCTACTCGGCTAATCTTCATAATTAAATACCGTTACTGTATAAGTGGATCTCGTTGTGAAAGACCTAGTACTGGATACTTGTGAGTAGAGCCAAAGAGTGTTGAACTGTACAAGTTAACAATAACATTGATTAAATGAAAGAAAGAAGGGCTCCGGTGTATAGAGAGGACCTCACCGTTTAAGAAGTAACCATAGAAACGATGGAACCCACTATATCCATTTATATTTACTACTTTTTTATTTACTATGTGTTTTTGATACCTAGTATCAATACAATCTTTTTCTAGGCATTTTACCTAGAAAAAAAAAATAGTGGTCGGGAAGGTTATAGTAGCAAAAGCCATTGGAATTTTTTTTTTATACATTGGAAGAATCCGTTTTGTTATTAATAGACTAGGACACAGGAAGGGAATAACTGAAAGAAAGGAAATCCAGTAGTTATTCATCAAAGTTTCATTTATTCAATGACCAGAATTAAACGAGGGTATATAGCTCGAAGACGTAGAACAAAAATTCGTTTATTTGCATCAACCTTTCGAGGGGCCCATTCAAGACTTACTCGTACTATTACTCAACAGAAAATAAGAGCTTTGGTTTCGGCTCATCGGGATAGAGGTAGACAAAAGAGAGATTTTCGTCGTTTGTGGATCACTCGGATAAATGCAGTAATTCGCGACAATAAAGTATACTTAAGTTATAGCAGATTAATAAACAATCTGTACAAGAGACAGTTGCTTCTTAATCGTAAAATACTTGCACAAATAGCTATATTAAATAAGAATTGTCTTTATATGATTTCCAACGAGATCATAAAATAAAGAGATTGGAAGGAATCCGTTGGAATAGTTTAAATGGAGTTCCCTGGAGAATGAACTCTGGGAAGGTAGAGTAGAAATTAGTATGATAAAATATGATAAAGTCATCAAAACGAAGAAACAAGTTTAATAAAAATGAAGAAACAAGTTTAATAAAAAATATTTATTCTTCTCCAATTTTTTTTTTCTTACGACACGAAAATCAAATCTCGATTTTTCTATTTTTCGAACAAAAAAACGTCAATCCGCATTTGAGTTTGGATTGTAATTTTTTTTTATTCAATTGAAGAGTGAGCCTATTTTTTTCTGGTTCTAAAACCGGCAGTTCTGGCGTTTGATTCGCTTCGTTCAAATTGTTTCTCATTATTAAGAAAAGGTAACGGAGATAAAATACGAGCTTGTTTTATAGCAATAGTAATTAATCGTTGTTGTTTTAAAGTCAATCTATTCACCCGTCTAGATAATATTTTTCCTTGTTCGCTAATAAATCGACTAATTAAACTCATGTTTCTATAATCAATTCGATCCCCCGATTGGATCGGAGGCAAACGCCTACGAAAAGATCGCTTGGATTTAAGAAAGATTCGCTTGGATTTATCCATGGTTTGTTTATTCCTTATCCTGAAAATCCCAACCCTATTTCTTAATTCTACATCATGTTGGATCCGATCGAAATAGGATTTGGTTTGTTTATATTTAAATAAATATATGTTATATATAATATGTAATTTTTCATCTTCCTTAGAAGACTCACATACGAGCGACCAGTTCGATCTATTTCTTTATCTCCCCATGAATCGTATGTTTGTAACAACAGGGACAAAATTTTCTTAATTCCAATCGACCGGGTGTATTATGTCGATTCTTTTGAGTAATATATCTGGAAATGCCCATTGATTCTTTATTAACACGATTTCGAACACAGCTGTTACATTCCAAAATAACCGTTACTCGTACATCTTTACCCTTGGCCATGAACCTCCTTTGGTTTTTGATTAACTCAATGCTTTAGTTTTCCGATCCGAAGCAAGGGCCGAAAAGAAGCAGGTAACTCGAAATAAAATTATGAAAGAAAGATTTTGTTGCAATCAATATAGTAATAATAAGTAATATAATGGTTTCGAACTATATTTAATTTATAATTTAAAATTGCTGTACAGTATTTCATTTTCAATTAAGTATCTTGTATGATATTGTTGACCCAACCATCAAATTTTAATTTCCACTCTATTATTAATTATTAATTAAATTTTGGCCTGGGCTCGAGTTCATAGTTTCACTGAGGGCAAAACAAAACCTCTTTTCTTTATTTTTTTTTTATAACTTATTCTAAAAAAAAAAAATAAAGAAAAAAAGAAGGGAAGGGTAGGGATTAGTTACAGATATTTGATTGTATCTCTAATCTTCTTCCCCCCCTCCCATATCAATAACTAGAATGAAAAAAAGGGGAATATCAACGCATCCGGAAAAAAACGATTGATCTCTATCAATAAACCTGCTAAAGACCCGAACCATAGAGTACTTACTACCGGTGCCACGGAGAGATATGTTTTTAGATCTCGCATTTTAAAAACTCCTCTTTACTTTTGTAATTTTATTGTAATTTGTAATACATAATGGTAATACATATATGATCAGATGTGTATATGTAGTTAATGACCGACCGCGTGTATTTGTACGCGGAATCCCTAATTCAAATTGAAATGTACAAAATATATTTTACTTTTCTTAAAAGAAAAAAAGACGTCCCCCTCCCCCGGAATTCCTTAAAAATCTTAATTTTTTATGGTAGGTTTCATATTTATTTCATACTTTACATAACATAATTAAAATAGAAAAAAAAGTCTTTTACTATAATTAATATTATAATTAATATTATATGTTTGTTGTATAATATATGAGACCAAAAAGAAGAAATGACAAGATAATTTGTGTATATCAATGGAGGAAATAAAGATGTGGAAAACAAGACAGGGATTCTCTACAATGACACTGTAGACCAATTGAAAGGGATGTAGCGCAGTTTGGTAGCGCGTTTGTTTTGGGTACAAAATGTCACGGGTTCAAATCCTGTCATCCCTACCTATTACTTATCTTCTGAGCAGTAACGCGGAATCAATTGAGATCGATTAAAAAAATTGGACATACATAATAAATCTTTTATTTTATGATAGTATATATGGAAGATGGATTGGGGTTACAAAATATTTATTGTGATAATAAAGCGCTCTTAGTTCAGTTCGGTAGAACGTGGGTCTCCAAAACCCGATGTCGTAGGTTCAAATCCTACAGAGCGTGATTCTGTGTTCTTGTTAATCGCGTTAGGTCGGATTAAGATTGTTGTTCAATTAATTCAGTGTAATTTTCGACCTAACGCGGATTAAATAAAGGAAGTAGGAGTAGGAGGTCAATCAAAAAAGAGATGTTAATTAATCAAAGGTCCAATTGATCCCCACGTCTGTATTGTAAATATGCAGTTACGAATAATCCAGCCAAAGTAATAGGAATTAGACCTAAGACGATTCCAAATAGAAAAACTTCAATCATTTCAATTTGTTTTGAAAGGGGAAAGGGGAGGTAATATTTATCCTTAAATATTAATCTGTATTGATTCAATGGCCAAGAGTTGGAAATTGATACGGTAAGGAACTGTAGAATATATGAACTACCATAGAAATATTTTTTATGAATTGTTCATTTAATTAATTTCAAATAAGTCGTATCTTGCTCAGACCAATAAATAGAGCTGAGGTTATAGTCAAAGCTGCTAGTAGAAAACCGAAATAACTAGTTATAGTAGGCATGAAAAGGCTAAATGAAATATGCTCTTTTTATACATATGTTTCTAAAGCATTTCCCTAAGTTTAAATTTTTGAAAGATACGAGGATAAGCAAAAATACCAAACAATTGAAAGGCTAAATTCAATTTAATTTTTTTTTATGTATCCATTATTATAGACGATACTAACAAAAATAGAGTAACATAAGTAAGAAATCAATTAATCATCTGTGACATTTACCCATCCCGCAATTTTGAATCAACAGATTCATCGGTCAACTCTTGAGTTGACTAAATTAATATATGGATATAACTAATATATATATATAGAATATTATAAATTATAAATAAATAAAGTAATAATAAGAAATTTTTTTATAACTTCATTCACAAAATGACACTTTCTTTGAATCACCAATCACTATAGTAATAAAATAGGAAAAAAAATGGATCATTTTTTATTGTATCGAAATCTCGAATCAATTTTTTTTTTTCGAACGACAAGTGCCCTTCTAATGCACTTAATGCACTTTTTTTTTTACGTTAAAGTGAACTCAGTAGTAGTTCATTCACATAATCTCGCGATTGAAAAGAAAAAAGTATCGCATGATAAGATCAATCGAAACTAGGTTTTACATTTTGTCTTTACATATTACAAAGCCCCATAGGGACCCCCCCTTTTTTTATTTGTTTGGGGATAATACAATAATAATAATGTGTGCATCACGAATATTTATTATTTTTTCATTTATTCGTTGTTCTCTTTCTTTCATTAAATAATATCTACTATTGTTACTTGTTACTGG